ATCAAAAAATAGCTATAATGACTAAAAACATAAAATACAAAGAAGCGCTTGTCCTTTGATCCAAATAAGAGTTTATTAAAAGTAGAAAAATATTTTGATTTATTAAAGTTTATAAGATAGAACGGAAAGAAGTCCGGCTACGAGGTCTGAGTATTAAGTATGAATCATAGTTCGAATGCTTTGTGATCTATTTGATCTATTTCGTGCTCCAGATATGCGAATGAATATCCGACGAAGTAAAACCATCTTGATAAAGATGACAGACCCCACTCTCTGTACTATCCATAGGGTCAATTCTAACAAGTCACACACTCATATTCCGGAAATATACAATGCAGAAAAGATTTAGCGGTCGAACTACCAAAGGAGAATAAGCTAAAAATTTTAGACCTACATAATTTACTTTTTATATCGAACTAAAAGCTAGGACTTCAAGATTCTTCTCAGTCTAATTCACTGAAATTCCATCTAGTAGAACAGAAGAATTATAAATCTCCAAAATAATAGATAGGAATACTGCAAATAGAGCCATTGCAACACCCATCAAAGGGGTTGTTCCCCATCCAGGAGCTACTTTACCATATTCGGAATTCAATGGTTTCAATAACTTCCCTACAGTAGTGCTTCTTGGACCTGATCTAGAACTATCTTCAACAGTTTGTGTAGCCATAAATCTTATTTTGTATTCATTACGATCTGTTGACTTTGTATACCATTCCGTTGTAAATAAACGATCTTATCATAGATCCATTGTGGTCTTTCAATTCTATAATAATGGAAACAGCAACCCTAGTCGCCATCTTTATATCTGGGTTACTTGTAAGTTTTACTGGGTATGCTCTATATACTGCCTTTGGGCAACCCTCTCAACAACTAAGAGATCCATTCGAGGAACACGGGGACTAGTTGACGTAATCAGCCTCCAAATACTTGGAGGCTGATTACGTCAATGAAGATAATGAAAAATTATTTCATTTTTTAGTTGAAATTGTAGGTGGTTCCCGAAAAAAAATAGCGAAAAAAATTATCCCTAAAGTCGATACTAAGAGAAATGTATAAACCAATGCTTCCATAAATTTGATTGTGGTTTACTATTATAGCTTTCATACCTGTTTTGTTTTTGTTTACTTGGGAGTATCCCTGCGGATAAAGAAAGAATTAAAGAAACGACTGCGATTTAAATCAAGATTTCTATAGTACCCTACCTATTAAATAAAATCGCAAACAGAAACTATAAGAAAAAAAGCAATGTTGCATCAGACTGTTTGTCTTTTTGTAGTTGGATCTCCAAGTTTTTGGAATGCCCCGAATTCTACTTGAGCATCCAAATCTGGATCAATACCAGCAAAAACATCTCTGAAAAGAGTTCTAGAACCATGCCAAATGTGTCCAAAGAAGAAAAGTAGAGCAAACGACGCATGCCCAAAAGTAAACCAACCTCTTGGACTGCTACGAAAAACACCGTCGGATTTCAAAGTAGCACGATCTAATTCAAAAATCTCACCCAATTGAGCCCGTCTAGCATATTTTTTCACAGTTGCGGGATCACTATAACTAACTCCATTGAGTTCACCACCATAAAACTCAACAGTTACACCTACTTGTTCGACACTATATTTAGACTCTGCCCTTCTAAACGGGACGTCGGCTCTAACAATTCCGTCTCCGTCTACCAAAACAACCGGAAAAGTTTCAAAAAAAGTAGGCATACGGCGTACAAAAAGTTCACGCCCTTCTTTATTTCTAAAGACGGGGTGTCCTAGCCATCCAACAGCTATTCCATCCCCATTGTCCATTGAACCCGCTCGGAATAACCCCCCCTTTGCTGGATTATTACCAATATAATCATAAAAAGCTAATTTTTCAGGAATTTTAGCCCAAGCTTCTGATAAACTTTGATTTTCAGCTAGTCCAGCACTAACTCTTCGATATATTTCTTGTTGAAAGTATCCCTGATCCCATTGATAACGAGTAGGACCAAATAATTCGATGGGAGTAGTTGCAGAACCATACCACATAGTTCCAGCAACAACAAAAGCTGCAAAAAAGACAGCAGCAATACTACTGGAAAGGACGGTTTCAATATTACCCATACGTAATCCTTTGTATAGACGTTGAGGCGGACGAACACTAAGATGGAATAAGCCCGCTAATATACCCAACGTCCCTGCTGCAATATGATGAGAGGCTATTCCTCCCGGAACAAAAGGGTCAAAACCCTCCACGCCCCACGCCGGATTTACGGGTTGGACCTTTCCGGTTAGTCCATAAGGGTCGGATACCCATATTCCAGGACCAAATAATCCTGTTACATGAAATGCGCCAAAACCAAAGCAAGCCACTCCTGAAAGAAATAAATGAATTCCAAAAATCTTAGGCAAATCCAAAGAAGGTTTTCCTGTACGTTCATCACAAAAAATTTCTAGATCCCAATATACCCAATGCCAAATAGCGGCCAAGAAGCATAAGCCAGAAAATACGATATGTGCTGCGGCTACCCCTTCGTAACTCCAAACACCCGGGTTCGTTATAGTCCCTCCTGTAATATTCCAACCGCCCCATGAGTTGGTTATTCCTAAACGAGTCATGAAAGGTATAACGAACATACCTTGTCTCCACATTGGATCAAGAACAGGGTCGGAGGGATCAAAAACAGCTAATTCATATAGAGCCATCGAACCGGCCCAACCAGCAACTAGAGCGGTATGCATTATATGAACAGAAAGCAAACGGCCGGGATCATTCAATACAACAGTATGAACACGATACCAAGGCAAACCCATGGAAATACCCCTTTATCAACGAAAAATAGACACTATGTAACTTTATTGCATTGGAAAAAACTATGCTACGGACCCCCCCTTTTAGGTAATTATTTCGGAGAAAGGATTAATATTTGTTCTATTCTGTTAGTAATAATAGAACAATTCGATTCATAGGAAAAAAGGGAAGCGGATCTATTCTATATCCGATAAGTACCAATACGCAATGGGGGTGAATCCTATTTTATATGAACCAAGATAGCTATTGTTGTTCATCATTCAGAAGCCCGTTCGTAAAAAAATTCCTTTATTTTTATTCATTCTCTCTTACTTTACTTTTATTTTATATTTTATTTTAGCTTATTCAACTTATGTATTAAATATGATTAATTTAAATATGATTAATGATTAATAAAGTAGGAAAAAAGGGATAATATTATTAAAAAATGAAACCCCAGTCTTACGTTTCCACATCAAAGTGAAATAGAGAACTTCATTCTCTTTTTTTTTCATTTCATGCCTATTGGCGTTCCAAAAGTACCTTTTCGAAGTCCTGGAGAAGGAGATACATCTTGGGTTGACATATAGTGCGACTTGTCAGATATATCGGGCTATACGGGATTTTCCCATTTTCTCCCTCGATCGAGATATACTCTGTTTCGCCCAAAAAGATTGATTTAATTATCAAAAATTTGTAACGCGAAGCGCAAAAAATAAAGTGGAATTAAATGCAGAGAGTATTTAGATTGATATTAGATTATCAAAAATTTTTATGGTTTACGTGATCGGACTAATAAAATGAAGTATCCAGGCTCCGTTTAGCAAAAACCCAATTGATAATTAATATATAATATTTTTATAATTACTACTTTATTATGATATGCAAAATTATGATAAAAATTTATATTAAAAAATACAAAAAATTTAAACAGGATGATCTAAAACTGTTGATCAAATCAAATAATATAATTCAAAATTTAGTGGCTATTTGACAGAAGACATGTGAAAGAAATAAATTGAAAAAAAGGAGTAGTAAAAAAAAAGACGCGGTATTTGGTTCATTTGTCCTATATGTGCAAATAAAAATCGGGCAAATTTTTCCTTTTACTCGGGGTAGAGCATAAACCTAAAAAATGTAATAAAAAAGGAAGAAGCCCGTTTAGGAACAAGAAAAAACCATCGCCATTTCAACTTAATCTCGATGAAAAAAAATATCAATGAATCAAGTTAGTCTCACAGGCTTAATCAATCGTTTTATTATAGGATTATAATATCTAATAAAAGGGGCAAAAACGTCTTTTTTCTTTTACTTTTAAAAAGGTAGCAAGCCCTTCGCTTAAAAGTTAGAAAGAAAAGCCTTATATGAAAAAAAGGGGGTTGGAATCGACACATTGATTTTTTCACAATTTTTATTGAACCGTATGCATCAAAAGGTGCCTGTACGGCTCTTAAGGAATAAAATTTTATCCTAATCAACCGACTTTATCGAGAAAGATTATTTTTTTTAGGCCAAGAAGTTGATACCGAAATCTCGAATCAACTTATTAGTCTTATGATATATCTCAGTATAGAAAAGGATACCAAAGATCTTTATTTGTTTATAAACTCTCCTGGCGGATGGGTAATATCTGGAATGGCTATTTATGATACTATGCAATTTGTGCGACCCGATGTACAGACAATATGCATGGGATTGGCCGCTTCAATAGCATCCTTTATCCTAGTCGGAGGGGCAATTACCAAACGTATAGCATTCCCTCACGCTTGGCGCCAATGAGTTTTTTTATTTTAGAGAAAAAATACTATGCCTTCGCCACCGGAAATATGAATAAGTTGAGTAATAATAGCATGGCACTTTGAATTCGATATGAAATTTTTTAGATAAAAAAAATTAGATTATATATTGAAAGAGTAGTATGAGATAAGGAAGGGGTATTTCAAATGATATCTTACCTATTCGGGCACATCTCAGCGTCACAAACTTTGTTTTCACACCGGAAGCTTATTTACAAAATTTACATTAAAAAAGACACTTTGGGATTGCTGAATCATAGAGGAATCAAAAAAAATGATATATAAAGCAACGGAACCATCATAGTATTTTTTTAAATCCTACAAAAAAGAAGGATGGTAATTGGATCATTTATGGATCTGCGTATAATACAATCTATATTTTGTTTTCGTTCGACGAAAAGAAAGGGTCAAAAAAAACGTAAATTCCATTGTGGAGCCGTATGCACAAAAAAAGCCTGTACGGTTTTTTCAAATTTCTCTGCTTTTTTGGTTATCTCGCCTCAATATAAGAACCTTTTCTATTATATCATCAGGGTAATGATCCATCAACCCGCTAGTTCATTTTATGAGGCACAAACGGGAGAATTTATCTTGGAAGCGGAAGAACTACTAAAACTTCGCGAAACCATCACAAGGGTTTATGTACAAAGAACGGGCAAACCTATATGGGTTGTATCCGAAGACATGGAAAGGGATGTTTTTATGTCAGCAACAGAAGCCCAAGCTCATGGAATTGTTGATCTTGTAGCGGTTCAATAAAAAATAGGAGCGATTTTATGCAAATCTACAATTTATAATTTTATATCTTTTTAGATTAAAGGTGTAGTTTCATATTCTCTTCAATATAAAAAAATATATTGAAGAGAATCTTGAAGAGAAGTAATTCAGAATTAGCCGGTTAGAACCAATCTAAACCAGACCATTATTTATATGATTCCGTATGCCAACTATTAAACAACTTATTAGAAATACAAGACAGCCAATCCGAAATGTCACGAAATCCCCAGCGCTTCGGGGATGCCCTCAGCGACGAGGAACATGTACTCGGGTGTATGTGCGACTCGTTTAGATCATAGACTGAGACACAAAAAGTAAATTCTTTTTTTTATATCAAGGATCAGTACCTTTGAATAAAATATAATGTAGGAACTCGATTCATTATTTAAAAAAGCTAGATCGCTCGTATCTTTTATTGTGTCTGAAACTTATGGTTTACATTGGTGCAAATCCAATCAACTCCATTTTTTAGAAAACCCCCAATGATAACAAATGATTATCCATTAAGCGGGGGAAAGTACTTTTTTAATAAAAAGATTCCACTCTTGAAAGAAAAGAACGGACTAACAGGGTAAACGACCAAATCAATTTTTAAAATGAAATACCGTTACTGTATAAAGTGGATCTCATTGTGAAAGACCTATTACTGGAATATTCGTGGGGTAGAGCCAAAGAATGTTAATTGTACAAGTTACCAATAGTATTGATTAAATAAAAGAAGGAGCTCCGGTGTATAGAGAGGACCTCACCGTTTTAGAAGTAACCATATAAACGATGGAACCCACTATTTATCCATTTATATTTACTACTTTTTGTAGTTATTCTATTTTTTATATTAAGAAGGCTATTTCTCCTTTCAAAGCAAAGTAAAATACCTAGCAAAAAATAGTGGTGGGGAAGGTTAGAGTAGCAAAAGCCATTGGAATTTTTTTTATACATTGGAATAATTCGTGTGGTTATTAATAGACTTGTAAAGGGGAAAAGAATTACTAAAAAAAGAATTAGTTATTCATCAAAGTTTGATTTATTCAATGACTAGAATTAAACGCGGATATATAGCTCGGAGGCGCAGAACAAAACTTCGTTTATTTGCATCCAGCTTTCGAGGGGCTCATTCACGACTTACACGAACTATGACTCAACAGAGAATAAGAGCTTTAGTTTCGGCTCATCGAGATAGGGGTAAAAGAAAAAGAGATTTTCGGCGTTTATGGATCACTCGAATAAATGCCGTAATTCACGAAACGGGGGTATTCTATAGTTATAACCGATTCATACACAATCTTTACAAGAAGCAATTACTTCTTAATCGTAAAATACTTGCACAAATAGCTCTATTAAATAGGAGTTGTCTTTATACAATTTCGAATGAGATCAAAAAATAAGGGGGTTGGAGGAAACCCACTAAAATATTTTAAATATAGTTCTAAGGAGAATGAGCTCGGGAAGGTAGAGTAGAAATTAGTATTATAAAAAACAAAACGAGGGTATATAGTCGCTAAAAAAATATTTTTTTTTCGACGATTCTTTTATTTTTTTTTTTGACAGACACAGACGTAACAATCAAACTTTGATTCTTGATTGGATTTCTCGAACAAAATATTAATCTCTTTTTTAATTCCTTCAGTTTGGAATTGTTATTCAATTGAAGAAAAAGTCTATTTTTTTCTGGTTCTAAGGCTAGTAGTTCTAGGGGTCGACTCACTTCTTTCAAACTGTTTCTGATTATTAAGAAAAGGTAACAAAGATAAAATACGAGCTTGTTTTATAGCAATAGTAATTAATCGTTGTTGTTTTAAAGTCACTCTATTCACCCGTCTAGAAAAAATTTTTCCTTGTTCACTAATAAATCGACTAATTAAACTCATGTTTCTATAATCAATTCGATCCCCCGATTGGATCGGGGGCAAACGCCTACGAAAAGATCGCTTGGATTTAGTAAAAAGTCGCTTAGATTTATTCATAATTTTTTTATTCCTTATCTCTAAAATCCTATTTTGATTGGATCAAAATAAAAATGATTTCTATTTATATTCTATATAGGATAGAGTTTCTATATAGAATTAAGAATATAGGATTAGATTTATTTCTATTGATTTATTTATATTGATTTATTTGTTTATATTTATATATATGTAATATATATATAAATATACTATCATTATTCCTATTCTTAAAATAACAGTTGACATACAAGCACTAAATTTTATCTATTTCTTGATTTCCCCGTGAATTGTATGTTTATAGCAATAGGGACAGAATTTTCTCAATTCCAATCGACTAGGGGTGTTATGCCGATTCTTTTGAGTAATATATCTGGAAATTCCCGCCGATTCTTTCTTAATATCATTTCGAACACAACAGGTACATTCCAAAATAATTGTTACTCGAACATCTTTACCCTTGGCCATGAAACCTCCTTTGTATTTATGATTCACCCCAATCTTCTATTTTATTTTTAGGATCCAGAAAGAACAAGAACCAAAAAAATAGAAGCTGTTAACTAAAAAAAATTCGGAAATATTTTGTTGCAATGAATATAATATTATTTAGTAATTAAATCAAAATAAAATAATAAGCAATACAATAGTTTTTTTAAAACTATATTTAATAAAATCGTTGTACAGTTTTTTTAAGTATCTCGTAGAATACTGTTTCCCTAGCAACACCCTTTTTTCGTTCGATTAATAAATCCTGAACCCACGTTTTTATGACCTTTCGCCCCCACCTTTTTCTAATTTTTTTAGAATGAATTAGAAAAAGGTGGGGGGGATAATTAGTCCCAGATTGTTGATTGTATCTCTAAATTTTTTCACCCTTTCTGATGTTAATAACTAGAATTAAAAAAAGGGAAATGTTAATGCATCTGGAAATAAACGATTAATCTCTATTAATAAACCCGCTAATGAAACGAACCATAGAGTACTTAGTACCGGCGCTACGGAAAGATATGTTTTTAGATCTCGCATTTGAAATCCTCCTTCTTTCTTCTTTATTGTATTACATTATATATAGTAATATATATAACTACAGATGTACATGTAGTTAAGAAGTTCTTGTATACTTAACCCCCCCCCATTTTCAAAATTAGAATTGAAATATTGTCTACTAGAACGATCTTGTAGATTCCATTTTCAAATGGAAACGCCTTTTATGTAAAATTTAAATTGATAGAATTTTAGTAAAAAAAGTAATCTTTTTAAGATTATGTTTGTTATCTGATATGAGACAAAAAAATAAGAAATTAATTTGATATACAAAAAAAAAGAAGAAGGATGTGGAAAACAAGGCAGGAATTCTCTACAATGACACTGTAAACCAATTGAAAGGGATGTAGCGCAGCTTGGTAGCGCGTTTGTTTTGGGTACAAAATGTCACGGGTTCAAATCCTGTCATCCCTACCTATTACTGCTCAGAAGAGCAGTAACGAGGGATCTATTTTAGATCTATCTTTTTTTAATAAAATTGGACATACATATAATTCTGAAATTTATGCTATACTATCATATAGTATATACGTACAAAATCTATTCGGGTTAAAGAATGTCCTCTTTATAGTTTATAGCCTTTTCATTTTTTAGAAAAAACAAGAAAAGCGCTCTTAGTTCAGTTCGGTAGAACGTGGGTCTCCAAAACCCAATGTCGTAGGTTCAAATCCTACAGAGCGTGATTTAATTCTTGTTTATTAGATTGTGTCAAAATTCCACTGTTCGCAAATAATTGAGCAGCAATCTTAATTAGACCTCCCGCATATGAAAGCAAGAAGGAGGTCAGTAAAAAAAGAGATGTTAATTAATCAAAAGTCCAACTGATCACCACGCCTGTATTGTAAATAAGCCGTTACGAATAATCCAGCCAAAGTAATAGGAATTAGACCTAAGACGATTCCAAATAAAAAAACTTCAATCATTTCTATTTTCTTTTATTTTAATTTTTTAAAGGGAGAAAAGAGAGGTACTAGCTATTCCTAGCTCTTAATCTGTATTGCCGATGAATCTCAATGACCAAAATGAGGTAATTAACCCGGTAGGGAATTATCGAACATATGAAATACCACAGAAATCCTTTTTATTAAAAAATCTTCATTAAATTAATTTCAAATAAGTCGTATTTTGCTTAGACCAATAAATAGAACCGAGGTTATAGTTAAAGCTGCTAGTAGAAAACCGAAATAACTAGTTATAGTAGGCATGAAGGGACTCAATAAAATATGTTTTTTTATACATATGTTTCTAAAGTACTTCCCTAAGTTTCAATTAAAAAAAATTTTTAAGAGATAGAGATAGATAAAAATACTAGTTACAAGAATCAAAATATTCAATTGAAAATTTGTGAATTATCAATCATTATAGTATAGGTGGTATGAACAAAAATAGAGAAAAAGAACGCAATCCATCGTCTTTGGCATTTGCACCATCTCAGGATTCAGAATTCACGTAACTGATTCATTGAAAAACTCTTTAAGAAAAAAAAGAACGATATTATCTAACTTCAGTCAAAACATATAACTTTTTTTGAATTTAATTAATAGTAAAAATTTGAAAATAAGTTATATGTTTTATTCTTTTTTTAAGTGACCTTAGAACCTAGAATACGCCCCCTTATACTTTAAGTAAAAATTAAAATTAAATTTACTTAAATTTTAATTTGAACTCATTAGATTAAAT